TTTTCTCTTCTTTGTTCCTTGTCTATAGGTAAGCTATATGTTATTCAAGGCATCAATAGAAAACCCCCAATTTTTTTGGGTCCTGCTTATTTTCATTGGCTTCGGATTAGTAGAATAATTCGGAATAGCGGCCAAGATCTTGGGAAAATCCAAGTTAATGATCAATAGGTTTGGATAAATAATTTAGGAAAGATATTCTCATACTGACACAATATAAGGACAAGTATATGCGAAATCTATCCCTTTTTAGTTAAAAGTTTTCTTCGAATCCAACCTTTCCCTTTAAGGAATTTAATTGGTTAGCATAATATAATATCTAATAAATAGAAAATCGAATAGTGGATAATCTGTTATGAGAGAAAGAAAACATTCTTTGAAGAATCAAGATTCGTAATCAATCCTTGCCTTGTTTGTTGGATTAGGTCTAACTTTCTTGACTAAACTGCAAGCGTGGAACTTTACGAGATGAAATAGGGAAAGACAGAAGATAGAACTTAAAAGGATAATTGAAGTGACTCGTCTTCGAATCAACTTTGGTTGGGGTTCGAAAAAGGAATAAAAATAAAGTAAATTCAAGGAAGAGCTTTCCTTTTTTTAAGGGGCCCCTTGCTCGGGGGGTCGTGGAATGCTTTTCTTCTCCTCTTATTCCATATGGAATACAATCAGTTAAAATAAGAAGGAATAGGGGAATATTCGACTGTTTCAATTCTTTATTTATCTTATATTCCAAAATTCTCCCGAAAATCCAATTTCATTTTTCAATGGGGTTAGATGATCTAGTTCTTAATATTATTACTTTAAAGAACTGACAGATTCCACAACAAATCTCTTGATTCGGAATTAGAGACTCATGTCCCATCTGATGAATCGATTTTCTTTTACACTTCTGTATCTCACTCTATCTTGTTTTTTAGTATTATCTAAAATAACCGATGAATTCTGAATTTTCCATAACTTAGGTAAGTGCTTTACCAACATATGTAGTGTAGTAAAAAAATAAATGGAATTTAACCCTTTCATGCTTACTATAACTAGTTATTTCGGTTTTCTACTGGCTGCTTTAACTATAACCCCAGCTCTATTTATTGGCTTGAATAAGATACGTCTTATTTGAAATGAATTGAATGAATAAGTCAGAAAAGAAAAATCTTTCTTTTGGATTCCTGGTATTCTACGACTCTTTTCCACACTAATTATCAATTCTTTTCTTGGTCATTGAGATTCGTGGATAATTTAGACTACTATTTAGGGATAGATCGTACCTCTTTTTTTTTATCCCCTCGAACAAATCGAAATGATTGAAGTTTTTCTATTTGGAATCGTCTTAGGCCTAATTCCTATTACTTTAGCGGGATTATTCGTGACTGCGTATTTGCAATACAGACGTGGGGATCAGTTGGATCTTTGATTGAGTAATATTTCTTTTTTGATTGACCTCCTCCAGACCAGAGAGGAGGTCAAATTGGAGTTGCAATTCAACTTTGTTTTGTTAAGTTATTTTACTCTGCTTCGACATAAGATAGATGGAATCACGCTCTGTAGGATTTGAACCTACGACATCGGGTTTTGGAGACCCGCGTTCTACCGAACTGAACTAAGAGCGCTTTCATTCAAAAAGAAAACCCTTTTCTACTCCTAACGTGTCTCACGTACGTATAGTATCCACAAATTCAAGTTATACCCACTTTAATCGATCTCCTCGCTACTGCCCATAAAGAAGAAAGAAGTAATAGGTAGGGATGACAGGATTTGAACCTGTGACATTTTGTACCCAAAACAAACGCGCTACCAAGCTGCGCTACATCCCTTTTCCAAATTGTTGTATAATGGCATTGTACACAATTCCTGTCTTGTTTTCCACATCGTAATTTTCTTCTCTTTCTCTATCTCTTTCTCTATCTATATAGAACCTTCTTGTCATTTCTTCTTTTTGGTCTCATATAATCAAGGAATGGTATACATCTAAAATCCTATCTAATTTCACCTATAAAAGAAAGATTACTATTCCTTGGTAATGTATAGGAAGAAGGGGTCATCTTTTTCTTTTTTAGGGGTAGGAAAATCTCGTCTATACCGTTCATTCTATATATAGAATATTGATTTTGTTTTTTTAGTTAGGAATTTCGCCTAAACAAAAGAAATACAAATGATCTTGGGCAAGAGTATCTGATCATATATGTATTCCAATAAGGAAGGAGGATTTTCAATGCGGGATATAAAAACATATCTCTCTGTAGCGCCCGTGCTAAGTACTCTATGGTTTGGGGCTTTAGCAGGTTTATTGATAGAAATCAATCGTTTATTCCCAGATGCTTTGTCATTCCCTTTTTTTTAATTCTAGTTATTGCTATGCGAGGAATTCTTCGTGACATGACGCAAATTTTCCCTTTTTCAATCCTTTTTTTTTAGTATAGGAAGGAAAAAGAAAGAAAAGATGGATTGGGTTGAACCTCAGAGTCATGAAAAATTCGGCAAATCCCATTTTGGAAAACAGAAATTCAATCAAAAGCGGTATCCAAGCTAAGTCAGGCCTCAGAAATCAGAGCATAGAAAGAGGCTGGGCTGGCTACTTAAATGAAAGGATTTCGAAGCAAAATCCTTGCTAATTCGACAAGGATTGTATTCTTTAATTATTTCTCTATTTTTTATTACTTAATTTAAGAATTTTAAAAATTTTTTATTCGAATGGATTTTATTCTTCTTCTTGGGATTCAAAATAGAAGAATAACAGAATAAGTAGAAGAATTAAGTTAAGTCAATCCAAAAAAGAAAGGAGGTTCATGGCCAAGGGGAAAGGTGTTAGAATCAGAGTTATTTTGGAATGTATCAGTTGTGTTCGAAAAGGTGCCAATGAGGAATCGACGGGGATTTCTAGATATAGTACTCAAAAGAATCGCCACAATACACCCGGACAATTAGAATTAAAAAAATTTTGTCGTTATTGTCGCAAGCATACGACTCATGACGAAATAAAAAAATAGGAGCATCGTGTGTTCGATCTTTCCAAAGAACAGATTTAATATATAGAACATAGATAGAATACAAAATACAAATCAATTCATTTGATTTCAGGTAGATATTATTTCATATGTATAGAGGGTATTCATATACTATATATGAATCAAATAATAATATGAATCAAATAATATATGGACCAAAGAAAGACTACTTCTTCTGGATCCAAAATTAATAAAATAAAGAAATCCATTTTTTTTTTTCAAATTTTAAAATAAAGAATAAATCATGTATACATCTAAACAACCTTTTCATAAATCTAAGCAAACTTTTCATAAATCCAAGCAAACTTTTCATAAATCCAAGCAAACTTTTCGTAAATCCAAGCAAACTTTTCGTAAATCCAAACAACCTTTTCGTAGGCGTCCTCGGATTGGCCCGGGGGATCGAATTGATTATAGAAACATGAGTTTAATTAATCGATTTATTAGTGAACAAGGAAAAATATTATCGAGACGAATAAATAGATTAACCTTGAAACAACAACGATTAATTACTCTTGCTATAAAACAGGCTCGTATTTTATCTTTCTTACCATTTCGTAACTATGAGAATGAGAAGCAATTTCAAGCCCAGTCAATTTCAATAATTACTGGTCCTAGACCCAGAAAGAATAGACATATTCCTCAATTAACGCAAAAGTTCAATTCCAATCGAAACTTAAGAAACTCCAACCAGAATTTAAGAAACAACAATCGGAACTTAAGTTCCGATTGTTGATGTTTTATTCGAAAGGGCCAGACCTATATAAAGAAAGTAATCCAGTTTTGATTCTTGTGTTTGTTATAAGAAAGAAAAATGGGGAAGAATAAATAGTTTTTTTATTTATTGCAACATGCTCGTTGATTCCTACCACTTAATCTTAATTTATTGTATCTTCCCGGAGTTCCCTCTCCGGGAATTCGGTTTTAATTATTCCTGTATATTACTTTTTTATCCATTTAATTGAGGATCTTTATTTTATTGGAAATCGTGTAAAGATTATTTGGATTTGATACAGCTACTTGTGCAAGCATTTTACGATTAAGAATCAATTCCTTCTTGTACAGATTGTGTATTAATTTACTATAACTATTGAATACTTTATATATCCGCGTTGCTGCGTTTATCCGAGTGATCCACAAACGACGAAAATCCCTCTTTTGCCTGCCTCTATCTCGATGAGAGGAAACAAAAGCTCTTCTTACTTGTTGAGTAATCATTCGATTAAGTCTTAAATGAGCCCCTCTAAAGTTTGAGGCAAATGAACGCATTTTTGTTCGTCGTCTCCGAGCTATATATCCTCGCGGAACTCTGGTCATTGAATCAAATTAACCTTAATGAATAACTAATGATTTCTCTTCTTTTAGCCATCCTTTTTCCCATTAATAACAAAACGAATTATTCCGATATATAAAATATTAATTCCAATGGCTTTTGCTACTGTAACCTTCCCAACCACGATTTTTTATTCTATTCTCTTCAGTTATTTCGCATAGAAATAACAAATTCTAACGATACTCAAAAAAATAGTGGGTTCCATCGTTTCTATGGTTCCCTTTTAAACGGTGAGGCCCTCTCTATACACCGGAGCCCTTTCTTTCATTTCATCAAAAGGTATTGTGAACTTGTATAGTTCACATTCTTTGGCTCTACCTATCCATTATAGAGTAAATAGCTCTTTTCACAATAAGAGTTATCCATACAGTGACGGCATTTAATTATGAAAGTTGGCTAAGTAGCTGACCCTGTTAGTCCGTTCTTTTAAGATAAAGGAGCATAAGCCTTTTTCTTTTTATTACTATTTCCTCCGCTTAATGGATAACCATTTTCTACCAATGGGGGAATTGCTTCTTAATTTCCAATTTAGATGATTGGATTTGCACCAAAGGAAACCAGAAATTCCATATGCCATAGAAATCTAGGATAGAGAAGCTCTATCCTATTCATTGGTACCGATCATGGATACTTCAAAAATTGTCTTATTTGTTTGAACTCATGATCTGAACGAGTCGCACATACACCCTAGCACATGTTCCTCGACGCTGAGGACATCCCTTAAGCGCGGGCGATTTTCTAGCATTTCGTATTGGCTGTCTTGCGTTTCTAATAAGTTGTTTAACCGTTGGCATGTCGTATGTATATAGAAAAAAAAAAAGGATTGGTTTAGATCGATCTTAACCTGATGATTGATCATCATGAAGTATTTCTATTTTCTATTAAATCGCAGAAAACCTGAATTTAGGTTTGAAATAAATTTACAAGAAATCCGGCCACTACCAATCCTTAAACATTTCTGGAAACCACACTGGATCAGTATCGCAGTGCTCGTCAATCATTTCATCCCCTACAATATCGACAAGTCCATAAGCTTTGGCTTCGTCTGCTGACATAAAAACATCCCTTTCCATGTCTTCGGATACAACCCAAAAAGGCTTGCCTGTTCTTAGTGCATAAACCCTTGTGATCATTTCGCGAACTTTGTGTAACTCTTCCACTTCTAGTAAAAATTCTGGTGTCCTTGCCCGATAATAAGCACTAGCAGGTTGGTGAAGCATAATCCTCGCGTGAGGGAATGCTATACGCTTGGTGGGTTCGCCTCCAAGCAGAATGAAGGATGCCATGGACGCAGCCATTCCGAGGCATATTGTATATATATCTGGTGTCACCGTTTGCATCGTATCAAAAATCGCCATTCCTGAGATTAGCCACCCGCCTGGGGAGTTTATAAACAAAAAAATATCGCTAATTCCATCTTCTATACTGAGATATACCATGAGACCTGTAATATGATTCGTGACCTCGCAACGAATCTCTTGACCTAAAAAAAGTGTCCTTTCTCGATACATAACATTGTATAAGTCAACCCAAGTCGCTTCTTCATCTCCGGGAATCCGGTAAGGTACTTTTGGAACACCAATGGGCATATTAGATTAATATTATTAAATTTAAGTAAGAAAACTACACTTTAATATGGAAACGTAAGAATGGAAGAGAAAGAAAGAATCCGCAGTTTATTGTCTTCATTTTTTTTTTCTTATTCTATATGAATACTATAGATTCTATTAATACGTAGATTGAAATAATACATATAAGGAAGGTAAGACAGATTGAATAAAGAAAAAGGAATCGGTGATTGGAATGATAAACAAAGAGGGATAGGGATCTATTCTTCGTTTTTTCCAAATAGGCCAAGCTACCCATTGCATATTGGCACTTATCGAGTATAGAATAGATCTGCTTCTCTTTCTTCTTACGAACAGAATTGGCTTCTTATTTTTAATGGAATGAAATAAATATTCACGCTTTCTGACACAGAATCCCCTAGAGGGGTTAGGTACATAGGATATGGATAGTCTTTTCCAATGCGATAAAATAAAGCGACATCGTGTCTATTTTTCTTTGCTAAAGGGGTATTTCCATGGGTTTGCCTTGGTATCGTGTTCATACTGTTGTATTGAATGATCCGGGTCGATTGCTTTCGGTGCATATAATGCACACAGCTTTAGTTTCTGGTTGGGCCGGCTCGATGGCTTTATATGAATTAGCGGTTTTTGATCCCTCTGATCCTGTTCTGGATCCAATGTGGAGACAAGGTATGTTCGTCATTCCCTTCATGACTCGTTTAGGAATAACCAATTCGTGGGGTGGTTGGAGTATTTCAGGAGGAACTGTAACGAATCCGGGTATTTGGAGTTATGAAGGTGTGGCAGGTGCGCATATTGTGTTTTCTGGCTTGTGTTTCTTGGCAGCTATCTGGCATTGGGTATATTGGGACCTAGAAATATTCTGTGATGAGCGGACAGGAAAACCCTCTTTGGATTTGCCCAAGATCTTTGGAATTCATTTATTTCTTGCAGGGGTGGCTTGCTTTGGCTTTGGCGCATTTCATGTAACGGGTTTGTATGGTCCTGGGATATGGGTGTCCGATCCTTATGGACTAACTGGAAAAGTACAAGCTGTAAATCCAGCGTGGGGTGTAGAAGGTTTTGATCCTTTTGTTCCGGGGGGAATAGCTTCTCATCATATTGCTGCGGGTACATTGGGCATATTAGCGGGCCTATTCCATCTTAGTGTCCGTCCGCCTCAACGTCTATACAAAGGATTACGTATGGGCAATATTGAAACTGTACTTTCCAGTAGTATCGCTGCTGTTTTTTTTGCAGCTTTCGTAGTTGCCGGAACTATGTGGTATGGGTCAGCAACTACCCCAATCGAATTATTTGGGCCTACTCGTTATCAGTGGGATCAGGGATACTTTCAGCAAGAAATATATCGAAGAGTTAGCGATGGGTTAGCCGAAAATCTTAGTTTATCAGAAGCTTGGTCTAAAATTCCCGAAAAATTAGCCTTTTATGATTATATTGGTAATAATCCGGCAAAGGGGGGATTATTCAGAGCAGGCTCAATGGACAACGGGGATGGAATAGCTGTTGGATGGTTAGGACATCCCGTCTTTAGAGATAAAGAAGGACGCGAGCTTTTTGTACGCCGTATGCCTACTTTTTTTGAAACATTTCCGGTTGTTTTGGTAGATGAAGAGGGAATTGTGAGAGCGGACGTTCCTTTTAGAAGAGCAGAATCCAAATATAGTGTTGAACAAGTAGGTGTAACGGTGGAGTTCTATGGTGGCGAACTTAATGGAGTAAGTTATTCTGATCCTGCTACTGTAAAAAAATATGCGAGGCGTTCCCAATTAGGGGAAATTTTTGAATTAGATCGGGCTACTTTGAAATCGGATGGTGTTTTTCGCAGCAGTCCAAGGGGTTGGTTCACTTTTGGTCATGCTACCTTTGCTTTGCTCTTCTTTTTCGGACACATTTGGCATGGCGCTAGAACCTTGTTCCGAGATGTTTTTGCTGGTATTGATCCAGACTTGGATGCTCAAGTGGAATTTGGAACATTCCAAAAAGTTGGAGATCCAACTACAAGGAGACAAGCAGTCTGATACCACATTGCTATGGTATCTTTCATCTCTCTTTTTTGATTTGACATGGGAAACATCTCCCATCCTTTCTTTGACTCTTTTTCTTTCTTTATCTTTATATGGGAAAAGATCCCAAATGACAAATGAATAGGTGTGGAAGTTATAATTGTAAATAAACCACGATCGAATCTATGGAAGCATTGGTTTATACGTTCCTTTTAGTTTCGACTTTAGGGATAATTTTTTTCGCTATCTTCTTCCGAGAACCACCTAAGGTTCCGACTAAAAAAATGAAATAATTTCATTGAAGTAAGAAGTCTCCCAGATGGGGAGACTTCTTACTTCAATTAGTCCCCGTGTTCTTCGAATGGATCTCTTAATTGTTGAGAGGGTTGCCCAAACGCGGTATATAAGGCATACCCAGTAAAGCTTACAAGTAAACCAGATATGGAGATGGCGACTAAAGTTGCTGTTTCCATTTTTATAGAATTTCAAGATTACAATGGATCTACGAAAAGATCTTGTATTTACAACTACAACGGAATAGTATACAAAGTCAACACCAATGATTAAATAGAATTTATGGCTACACAAACCGTTGAAGATAGTTCTAGACCTGGGCCAAGACGAACTCGCGTAGGTAGTTTATTGAAACCCTTGAATTCGGAATATGGGAAAGTAGCTCCGGGTTGGGGGACTACTCCTTTTATGGGGGTCGCAATGGCTTTATTCGCGATATTCCTATCTATCATTTTAGAAATTTATAATTCTTCTGTTTTACTGGACGGAATTTTAATGAATTAGGTTTCTACTAACTAAAACTACGAAGTCATTGTTTTTCCATCCAAAAAAGCCTTTCTACTTTAAGCTATACATTTCTAGACATTCTGGTAGTTCGACCGTGGAATTTTTTTGTTTTGGTATCTCTGGAATATGAGTGTGTGACTTGTTAGAATGGATCCTATTGATAATACATAGAAAGGGCCTGTTATCTCTATCAAGATGATTCTAATTCGTCGGATATTTTTTATTCTAGTATCTGGAACACGAAATAGATAGAGTGGATCAAGAAAAAAAATGGAACTATGATTCATACTCACTATTCAGACCTCGCAACCAGACTGAAAAAAATTCAAGTAGTTTTTAATAAAAAAAGAAATTTTCTTCCTTCCAATTTTGTTTGCCCAAAAGACAACTTTTTTTTTCTCTCGATTTTGTCGAGTTATTACACGGATTCAATAAATGATCATCAAGCGGTTCTTATTCGAAGAACCCTTGCCTTTTGGTTAGCTTGAGACTCAATCATCGTGGCTCTAGTATGAATCTAAGGTTTTAATTGAACTGATTCATAGGATCGCAACAAGATAATTTCTATCAGAAAACTACTAGAATTTTGGTTTTATTTATTTACTAGTAAAACAAGAGTAAATCTGCATTACGCAAAAAAAAAAGAAATCCAAAATAGGGAAGAGAAAAGTCAAGAAGCCTCTAATGACCAACATAAGGGAAAGAAAGAAAGACAGATGAGCCAACTTGAGATTTTTTGGCATTATCATCACAAAGAATAAGTTTTGGATTTTTCTTATTTCATATCTTCAAGGCAAATCGACCCAATCCAGTGGCTGATGAAGTTTTGAACCTTTTTTTTTCTAATATCCGTTGAAAATTTGTGTGTTTCTGCTTGAGCCGTACGAGATGAAATTTTCATATACGGTTCTCGGAGGGGGACTCGGGTTAGTTACCTATCTCAATAAAGTATATGATTGGTTTGAGGAACGTCTTGAGATTCAGGCAATTGCGGATGATATAACTAGTAAATATGTTCCTCCTCATGTCAACATATTTTATTGTTTAGGGGGAATTACACTTACTTGTTTTCTAGTACAAGTCGCTACCGGTTTTGCTATGACTTTTTACTACCGCCCAACCGTTACAGAGGCTTTTTCCTCGGTTCAATACATAATGACCGAGGCCAACTTTGGTTGGTTAATCCGATCAGTTCATCGATGGTCAGCAAGTATGATGGTTCTAATGATGATCCTGCACGTATTTCGTGTGTATCTCACAGGTGGATTTAAA